AATATTCTCCTTATGAACTGACAGGGGCTGGTGTTTTTACAAGAAATCTCTAGCCAGCCTTCCTGCAAGAGGTCTTTTCTTACTTAATACCAAACATGTTGGTCTTTCTTAGATAGAAATGGTAACTCCAGCAATTTCTTTGTTCTCAACGCCCCATATTTCCAGGAATTAGTCACTTCAACGATCTTTGATGGTTATACGGGTATCCAAAGTACGAACGAGATGGATGTTTGTTGTCCTAACCATTCTTGGTAGTCCCGATCCCGATAAGAAGAAGGGGGAATTATATAACAAAGTTTTCGTGTTGTTGATTCCTAGGTGTAGTGCTTCTTCCCCTATGCCACCTATTGGTACTAGTACAGTAGGATTGACATGCAATACAGAACCTATAGGTGTAACCTTTCGCTCAATACTAGAATCGACAATTGAAGCATCTGAGGTTGCATCAATCGAGGATACACGACAGAAGGGATTGCTCTATCTCCAAACTTCACCTTCACCAAGCGTAGGTTTTTTACCAATCTTTTTCTTTCCATACCGAATCGTGTCTCTTTTTTGTAAGAATAAATAGAGTGGTAAGTAAGAAAAAAGGAATCAAATCGCACCATCTCTGTAATAGGTAAATGCCTCTTTTTCTCCCGAAGTTGTCGGAATTATTCGTAATAAGATATTGGCTACAATTGAAGAGGTTTTATCAATAAAATTTCCATTTATTCGAGATCTAGGCATAGTTTGCAATCCATTTTATAATTCTTCTCATTACCCCTCGCGGGTAAATGATCCCACAACAAAGGAATTGTACGATACGAAATGACATAAAAAAGACTAATAACTAATTAAATTATCAAATAAAAAATGTGGATCTTTTACTCAGTCCCTTTGGGAACGGATCAATAAGGAACTATTTGAATATGGTTGGATTTTCAATTCCAATTTATTTCAATTCCAATTTAGTAGTATACCAATGAACGAGACTGTTAGCTATTTAATCGAAATGCAAGAATCAAGGAATTTTTCTACGGATTCTAATCCTAATACTGATATTAATAAACAATAACCCATCCCATAATAACCCAAAAACTTTGAATTTTATTATAATTATATTAATATTATATTATGATTATGATAATAAAAGATTATGATAATAAAAAAAATAGAATAAAATAAGCATTCCATGATAAAAATGGGGTAAGGATAACTATCCATTTTGTGTGCATAGGGTGTAGACACCATAAGATTATAGGATGAAAATCCATGAGATGATTCATCAATTTGTAATAGATCCGTAGCTCATGGGAGGGGTTGTTGTTGAAAAATTGGAAATGAAACTAAACTGGAAAGGAATTCTGTAATTCCTATGTAATTAATATAGTATAGAATCCATCGGTTGATTCATTCCAACCCATTGGTTTAACCCGGTAGAAATGAAATATCAATAAGATGGGAGCGTCGTCTTGACAAGGATGAATACGTTTTTATTTTTTTATCCCTCGAAACTCGAAGGAAGATCGTTCCTTGACGAAAAGTTTGATATGATAATGGATCGGTCGTACCTGTACTCAATAATATGAGTGACTCGTTATTCACTTGGTTTCTGGGTCATAATTAATAAGGTTATGTAGGAGAGATGGCCGAGTGGTTTAAGGCGTAGCATTGGAAATGCTATGTAGGCTTTTGTTTACCGAGGGTTCGAATCCCTCTCTTTCCGTATCCTCATCTAATTCACCAACGTTACCAACCACACAATGTACCAAATACCAATTGGTACCGTTATTCTAAGAGTAAGACCTTTCCTTATAGAGATTTATTTTCTATTCCTAATTACTGTGATATGGAAAAGGAAAAGAACGGAAAGAGGGGGAAAGAAAGAGCGGACAGTGAATGAAAATATCACTGCTGATCCATTTTCGATACGTGAATGGGATCAAAATCCGGATCAAATCCCTCCACTTCTTTCAGCGAAAAGTGGACAAAATTGTCCGAACCTTTGCTATTTTAGGTTCAAGTTTGTCGGGAATAATATTCTACGATTAGCAATTCATTGATTTTCAAACCGACCCATTTACTATCTATTATTTGATTTACTACCCCTTTATATTGCAATGAGTGCAGAGTCAAATGTTTTGGCAATTCCGCGTTGGAGGATGAATCCATATGATTTTGAATCAAAGCTCTGGATCTTTGTTTATCCTTCGTAGTGATAATATCTCGGGGTTTGCAGCGATAACTTGGTATATCTACTAGACGACCATTAACTAAAATATGTCCATGGTTAACTAATTGCCTGGCTCCAGGAATAGTTGAAGCCATACCCAATCGAAAAAGGATGTTATCCAAACGCATCTCAAGTAGTTGCAGTAAAACCTGGCCTGTTGAACCGTTTGCTTTTCCAGCGATACGAACATATCGAAGTAGTTGTCGCTCCGTCAGACCATAATGAAAACGCAATTTCTGTTTTTCTTCTAAACGAATACGATATTGAGATCTTTTCCCAGAGCGGGATTGGTTTCTAAGATCACTTGCAGATCTAGGTTTTTTACTAGTTAGTCCCGGCAAAGCCCCCAGACGGCGTATTTTTTTAAAACGAGGTCCTCGGTAACGAGACATAAAGACTCCTTATTTTACATAATAGGATAAACCTTAAGACTGAACTAAACGATAAACAAAGCTAAACCCACTGAAGTGCTAATGCTAAAAAGAGAAATTAGATGAATTGTATCAATACCCGGATTATTTTGTATATATGTATGTATACATGGTAAGTAAGTATCCCACGATTTGTTCTGTAGAGATACAAACTGCTCCAATAAGTTTTTTACTCATAATTGAATTGGAATGTAAGTTCCCCCGACATAGACATAATAGATCGGGAACCCGAGATTTGGAAGAAAAAAGGGAAGAGTCTTTTCACTATTCCTTGATCTCAAGGAGACATTATCAATCATGGATAAAAAATCGATAGAATCGATAGAGAAAAGCCGGCTATCGGAGTCGAACCGATGACCATCGCATTACAAATGCGATGCTCTAACCTCTGAGCTAAGCGGGCTCAACTCACATAACATAAAATAGTGAGGCGTATGAGTTCAGGAAGCTGCTGGGATCTTAGCTTATTATAGTTATAGCTAAGCTAGTTTATTTAGTTATAACGGATCTGGCCTAAGAATGCAATCCGGATCATAATGAGATTATGCTTCCTCTGATTTGATTTTATTCGTAAAGATAGGAAAAAAGAATAAGAATATTGACCGTTCCACTATTTCAGATCGAGCAGGAAAAATGCGCGGAGGAGAGGCAGATATATGTGGGATATAGCTATCCATATTGAATTGCGGATACATCAATGATAGAATCATTTCTGGTTCTGATTGAACCAAACACTGGTCTGATAGAGCTGAAAGGGGTAAAAAATAGGAGCAGGCACTTTTTCCGATATCGGATCGGTATTTAATGAATTGAATGGTTACAACAGGAAGGAAAGAGGGGAATGGAATCACAAGGATCCCGGCCTCAAAAGAAAGGGGGATATGGCGAAATTGGTAGACGCTACGGACTTGATTGAATTGAGCCTTGGTATGGAAACCTACTAAGTGGTAACTTCCAAATTCAGAGAAACCCTGGAATTAAAAATGGGCAATCCTGAGCCAAATCCTGTTTACAGAAAACAAGGGTTCCTTTCCTAGAAATAGAAAGCGAGAATCAAAAAAGGATAGGTGCAGAGACTCAATGGAAGCTGTTCCAACGAATGAATGGGGTTGAGGGTTGGTAGAAGAATCTATCCATCGGAACTCCGGAGGGATGATCCTATGTACTGAAATATCAAACGATTAATCACAACCCGAATCCTTATTTTTTTATTTTATTTTTTATTTTATAATAAATAATAAAATATATTAATATTATATATTATTATTATATTATAATAATATATTAATAAATTAGTATAATACTTTAGTATAATACTATAATAAATAATAAATTATATTATAATAATGTTCATAACTCTTGTGTTGTGAATCGATCCCAAGTTGAAGGAAGAATCAAATATTCAGTGATGAAATCATTCACTCCAGAGTATGAGACTGGGAGAGAAATGACTGATCGAACGAGAATAAAGATAGAGTCCCATTCTACCTGTCAATGCCGACAGCAATGCAATTTGTTTTTAGTAGGAGGAAAATCCGTCGACTTTATAAATCGTGAGGGTTCGAGTCCCTCTATCCCCAATAAATGCCTAGTTTACGACCTAAGCATTTATCCTCTTTTTTTCGCCAGCGGTTACAAATTAGATATGATATGTTTATCATTCGCTCGACTCTTTGACAAATGGACCCTAGCAGTTTCTCTCTTACTCCAGCAGCTAAATGCAGTATATGTCCAAACGAACATAACATATATATGTATATTATTTATATACAAGGATATACAAGGAATCCCACGATTGAATCATTCATGGTTCATATCCCTTACAAAGAAAGGTTCTTTTGAAAATCCAAAGAAAAAGAAATCCCAGGACTTGTAATGTTTCTTTAGTACCTTTAAATGAATTGACACAGATCCATGTCCTCCAGTAGGATAATGTATAGAGGACGGTCGGGATAGCTCAGCTGGTAGAGCAGAGGACTGAAAATCCTCGTGTCACCAGTTCGAATCTGGTTCCTGGCATATCATATGGTTAATGTATCGAAATGTAATGTATATATACAAAGAGAAAATGAATATGGATCGGGATACAATACATATTCGTTACGTTAATAGTCTATATCGTGTAGTTATTCATCGAGGTATCTAGAACATACATCCCGACCCTTGTGGATCGGCAAAGGAATAGAATATATTCCTTCTTCTTTTTTGTTTGTCCCTACTGCCCTTCCTTTCGCTCATGTTATCCATACATATCCGAAGTTGTCTGAAAGACACAGAAGTCTAGTCTGCCCAGAGGGTTGAGGGGTAGGAATAGAAAAGATCATTTCTGATCCAGTACAAATCCAATCTGATCC